GTCCTAGCTTAGTGTAAGATAGAGATAGGCATATCTCATTTTAACAATGACTAAATCAATGAACAAAAGCCGAAGAAACGGAATTGAACCCCCTTTTCTCTTTTCTGAAGGACAAATCACTACCCGAACGAATGCTATCTGTCGTATTATTTGTATTTATATTTGTATTTAATAGAATATCGATTTCTATAACTATAATAGATTTATATAGAGAATAGCGATTAGAATGAATGACGAATCAAAAAATTCTCTGAAATCGTGAAAAACAGAAAGATCCCTCGGATCTAATCATATCATTCCATTATATTGACAATTTCAAAAAACTGTTCATACTATGATCATAGTATGAGGACGGTCGGGCAAGTATGCCCCCATCGTCTAGTGGTTCAGGACATCTCTCTTTCAAGGAGGCAGCGGGGATTCGACTTCCCCTGGGGGTAGGGTACTACGAAAGGAAGTTGATCATGGATTACCAATAAGCCTAAAATGGATTCTTCCTGGGTCGATGCCCGAGCGGTTAATGGGGACGGACTGTAAATTCGTTGGCAATATGTCTACGCTGGTTCAAATCCAGCTCGGCCCAATAATTCGCCAATCTACCATGAGGTGGTATAACCCCCTTGTCCTTCAGAAATACCTGATACGGAGGAATAAAAAAGAATCAAATTTTCTGCTATATCCCTTATTTCCCTGGGATTGTAGTTCAATTGGTCAGAGCACCGCCCTGTCAAGGCGGAAGCTGCGGGTTCGAGCCCCGTCAGTCCCGACGGATCCAATAAATACATCAATTCATCTCTCTCTTTTCTTTTTCCATTTCACTTCTATTGCTTGTTTGGGTTTATGACTAATGGAAGTGGGGAGGTGGTCTGACGATACTTCATCAGATGATTGTACAAGGAAGACGTAGGGTAAGTTATAGAAAAGAAAGAACCGAAAAGAATGATAAATAAAAGAATTCTTGATTGGATCAGGAATCCAATTTTGGATTCGGTATGGATAAAAGATCTGTCTATGCTATACTATTCAATTCTCGACGATGAATTGATTTGATAGCTCAGATATTGTTATTCATGATATTGAATAGGATCAATAGCATCGCATCGAGAGGTAATTCATCCATTGAATTTACAGGCGAAAGATTTATCATCTCTATGGGATTAAATCCCGAGTTATTGCGAAGTAAAAAAACGATGAGATTATGGAAGTAAATATTCTCGCATTTATTGCTACTGCACTGTTTATTCTAGTTCCTACTGCTTTTCTACTTATCATTTACGTAAAAACTGTCAGTCAAAATAATTAATTACTTTGAATGAAACTTGACTTCTGAGTTCTTATCAATGATTGAAGAAAAAAAAATGAAAAGGATTCCAATTTAGTGTCTTAAATGAAATGAGTGGACTAGAGTTGGCAGTATTCTATGAGATCCAATAGTATGGTAGAAAGAAATATACGTATATTTCTTTCTACCATACTATCTATTAGTGTTATTGTAGTGTATAAAGTTGTATTCTCTAATAAAGATAGAGGCTTAATATAGATATAGATCTATCTACAATATTATCTTCATATATGTCCATATGTGGAATGTACATAGCACCCAATTCTATTTTTTTGTTACATTTCTTTGATTCCGATCAATCTGAAATAATCGAAAGGGAACTCTTACTCTTATGGTTATGGTTCTAAATTCCTAGATTTCTTATTATTTCCAATATGAATCCCAATATCCATCGCAAGAATCAAATCAATGAAGGAAAATGGTATGAGCATATATTAATAAAATAACGTAATCTTTTTTTTAGCATTCCGAAAAAGGAATTGATCGAGCCATTGACAAGAGTTCTATGGGAACTTCTTCGGATTTCGAAAAGGAGTAATAAACCTCACAGATTTTTAACGCTTGAACCATGATATGAAATGAGTCAATAAAGCATAAATCAAATTTTGAAAATAATAAAACAAGCGATAAATATGCAATATGTGACTCGCCCAAGACAAGATCTTATTATGCATAGTATTTTGTTAGACAACCACTATATCTATTTTGTTTATCATAGAAAGTGCGTATACACTTAACAGAACGACTTCCTCCTTGAAAAATAAAATAATTGAAAAAGGGGAAATAAATAAATAAGGGGAACGTTCTTCCTCATTGTCCATATATAATTCGGATAAGAGCCCGTTTGTTGAAATAGAATAGAAAATTTAGGAAGAATTAGGTTGCAATAAATTTCGTATTATCTGTATCCCTTTTCCTTTCGAAATACAAAGATGGGAATCATTGAAATATTTGTTTGATTGGAAGAGTATTATTCATATAATACCTTATTCCACTAGAATCCACTGGAATTTCGAAATGAAGATATTTGAATTAAAAAGTAAAAAGGGATTTGCAGAACGATCTATAAAACAATTAATAGAGTTTGAGTCCTCAACTCAATTAGTAGTACTTCTAGAGTCCACTTCTTCCCCATACTACGAGTGAAAGGGAAAATGT